TCTTTGTCTAAAGAAATGCGTTGAGAAAGGGCAGATGTATAGAACCTTTCAACGAGATAGTGCTTTTTCAAATCTCTCAAAATGGAATCTGTTCCAAACATATATGCCATGGTTCCTTACTTCGACAGGGTGCAAATATCTAAATTTAACCCTTTTAGATACTTTTTCAGACCCATCGCCGATACTAAGTAGCAGTCAAAAATTTGTATCCCTTTTTCATGATATTATGCATGGATCAGATATATCATGGCCAATTCCTCAGAAGATTCTTTCACAATGGACTCTGATAAGTGAGATTTCGAGTAAGTGTTTACAGAATCTTCTTCTGTCCGAAGAAATGATTCATCGAAATAATGAGTCACCCGTTCCATTGATATGGACATCAAAAAATGCTCGGGAGTTCCTCTATTCAATCCTTTTCCTTCTTCTTGTTGCTGGATATCTCGTTCGTATACATCTTCTCTTCGTTTTCCGAGCCTCTAGTGAGTTACAGACAGAGTTAGAAAAGATCAAGTCTTTGATGATTCCATCATACATGATTGAGTTGCGAAAACTTCTGGATAGGTATCCTACATCTGAACTGAATTCTTTCTGGTTAAAAAATCTCTTTTTAGTTGCTCTGGAAGAAATACGGGGTTTCGCTTCTGGTGGCAACATGTTATGGGGTGGTGGTCCCGCTTATGGGGTCAAATCAATACGTTCTAAGAAGAAATATTTGAATATCAACCTCATTGATCTCATAAGTATCATACCAAATCCCATCAATCGAATCACTTTTTCGAGAAATACGATACATCTAAGTCGTACAAGTAAAGAGATCTATTCATTGATAAGAAAAAGAAAGAACGCGAACGATGATTGGATTGATGATAGAATAGAATCCTGGGTCGCGAACAATGATTCGATTGATGATGAAGAAAGAGAATTCTTAGTTCAGTTCTCCACCTTAACGACAGAAAAAAGGATTGATCAAATTCTATTGAGTCTGACTCATAGTGATCATTTATCAAAGAATGACTCTGGTTATCAAATGATTGAACAACCGGGATCAATTTACTTACGATACTTAGTTGACATTCATAAAAAGTATCTAATGAATTATGAATTCAATAGATCCTGTTTAGCAGAAAGACGGATATTCCTTGCTCATTATCAGACAATCACTTATTCACAGACCTCGTGTGGGGCTAATAGTTTTCATTTCCCATCTTACGGAAAACCCTTTTCGCTCCGCTTAGCCCTATCTCCTTCTAGGGGTATTTTAGTGATAGGTTCTATAGGAACTGGACGATCCTATTTGGTCAAATACCTAGCGACAAACTCCTATGTTCCTTTCATTACGGTATTTCCAAACAAGTTCCTGTATGATAAGTCTAAAGGTTATCCTATTGACGATATCGATATTGATGATAGTGACGATATCAATATTGATGATAGTGACGATATCGATATTGATGATAGTGACGATATCGATATTGATGATGACCTTGATACGGAGCTGCTAACTATGACGAATGTGCTAACTATTATGTCTATGACGCCAAAAATAGACCGATTTGAATTTGATATCACCCTTCAATTCGAATTAGCAAAAGCAATGTCTCCTTGCATAATATGGATTCCAAACATTCATGATCTGTATGTGCATGAGTCGAATTACTTATCCCTCGGTCTATTAGAGAACTATCTCTCCAGGGATAGTGAAAGATGTTCCACTAGAAATATTCTTGTTATTGCTTCGACTCATATTCCCCAAAAAGTGGATCCTGCTCTAATAGCTCCGAATAAATTAAATACATGTATTAAGATACGAAGGCTTCTTATTCCACAACAACGAAAGCACTTTTTCATTCTTTCCTATACTAGAGGATTTCACTTGGAAAATAAAATGTTCCATACTAATGGATTCGGGTCCATAACCATGGGTTTCAATGCACGAGATCTTGTAGCACTTATCAATGAGGCCCTATCAATTAGTATTACACAGAAGAAATCAATTATAGAAACTAATACAATTGGATCGGCTCTTCATAGACAAACTTGGGATTTGCGATCCCAGGTAAGATCGGTTCAGGATCATGAGATCCTTTTCTATCAGATAGGAAGGACTGTTGCACAAAATGTACTTCTAAGTAATTGCCCCATAGATCCTATATCTATCTATATGAAGAAGAAATCATGTAAGGAAGGGGATTCTTATTTGTACAAATGGTACTTCGAACTTGGAACGAGCATGAAGAAATTAACGATACTTCTTTATCTTTTGAGTTGTTCTGCCGGATCGGTCGCTCAAGATCTTTGGTCTTCATCCGGACCCAATGAAAAAAATTGGATCACTTCTTATGGCTTCGTTGAGAATGATTCTGATCTAGTTCATGGCCTATTAGAAGTAGAAGGCGCTCTGGCGGGATCCTCACGGACAGAAAAAGATTGCAGCCAGTTTGATAATAATCGAGTGACACTACTTCTTCGGTCCGAACCAAGGAATCAGTTAGATATG